CATAGATCAAGATATTTGATACAAATCATGTTAATGAAAAGATTCAACCCGTACCTGGAAAACTTTCTATCATTTCGTAATTTCCTAGCTGTGATATAGGCATATCTCATCTTAACAATACGCAAATTGATGGGGGAAAGTTGAAGAATGTAGTTTCCCCTTTTTCTTTCGACAAATCGTTGGGGATCCTATACTTCATTATAACACATTAGAACATTACTTCATTTCAGATAGAGAAGGAGAAGTAATGTTTATTTTTAGAATTCATACATATATCATATAATGATGAATTGAATATGGAAATGATATGGATATATCATATTCTAATGAAGATATGATAAATATAGAAATAGAATATAAAAATTTGGAATGGTTCATGAAAGGTGGAAAACTGATTCGGATTTAGTCACACCATGTAATTATATTGACAATTACAAAAAACTATTCATACTATGAGTATAGTATGATGTCGATCGGGCCGATATGCCCCCATCGTCTAGTGGTTTAGGACATCTCTCTTTCAAGGAGGCAGCGGGGATTCGACTTCCCCTGGGGGTAGGTTACTACGAAAGTGGGTCGATGCCCGAGTGGTTAATGGGGACGGACTGTAAATTCGTTGGCAATATGTCTACGCTGGTTCAAATCCAGCTCGGCCCAAGAATTCGCCGATCCATCATGAGATAAGATAAGACATTTTTCCTCCGGAAACACGGACGCTGGGGGGATAAAGAAAAGAATACATTGTTATATCCTTTTTGTTCCCGTATATTCTTCATTTTTTTAATGATCTAGATTCATATCATGATCCCTAAATATAGGGAAGGGGTGAAAGAAAAGAATACAAATCTTTTTTTTTTCATTGAAAGGTTTCTTATATCAATTCAATCGATTTCATTTAACACGATTTGACAATAGGATTACTAGTAATCCGTATCGTTCTCACTCAAGTCCATATCCATGCAGATATTCATATATCACCCCCTTCTCCGTTTTTTTACAAAACGAAATCGTTTTAATCAAATCATTAAGAATATGTATGCTGTATACCTTATTTCTCTGGGATTGTAGTTCAATTGGTCAGAGCACCGCCCTGTCAAGGCGGAAGCTGCGGGTTCGAGCCCCGTCAGTCCCGACCTAGTATCCGATGATTCCATCAACTCATCTCTTGATTTTTTGTTCTGTGGCGGGACGAGGGGGGGGGGGTCTAATTCCCAGAGGGGGTCCTTTTTTCTTCTTTTTTTTTCGTTTCGAATTTTAATTTTATTGAATTGAGAAAATAAAATACGGCAATTTCAATTACTTCAATTAATACTGACCGATTGGTGGGGGATAGACATATGTGGATTGTTACAATTGTTGGTAGCACGATTCCAACGGATCCCGTACTTGTCGAATTTTTTTATTGCTCCCGATCCGCGGAAGGGGTTGAATGCCCATATATTTTCACCAGAGCACATACACAAATTTTCGTTTGTTTCTTGCAAAATGAACTTCATTTTCACTTTAACATAGTTACCTCTTTAACATAGTTACCTCGATAAAATACTTTTCAAATTAAAGCTACCCCCCTCTTCTAACTCCGGTTTTCTCTAACCTGAACAATCAATTTATATCATTCAAACTGCACGCTTTATTTTTTATATATGTGTCCCCATTACCAATCCAATTTTCTTTTACTAATAAGAAAAGAAAGATCAAACAAAGAAAGGATCCACCCCCTTTTCTTAGTGAGGGAATGAATAATCTTTTTTTATTCCCATCACTAAGAAAAGGGAATTTGAGTTTTCGAAATAGTATTTCTTCTTCTTTTTTCCGTTGAACTTCTACTATTGATGGGGTTTGTGACCAATGGAAGTGGAAGATGGGTCGGAGAATACCTCATTATTTTCTATTATTTTATTTATTTATAGGATTATATAAAGAAGACGGTAGGTTATAGAAAATAACGAATGAATAATGATAAATTCAACGGGATTCTTGATTTGATCAGGAATTTCTTTTATTCTGTTTTTATTCCGTATGGATAAAAGATCTTCCTATGTTATACTATTCCATTCTCAACGATGAATAGATTTGAGAGCTCATATATTGTTATTCATGATATTGATCCGATTCAATATCATCGGGATGTATTCCTCCCATTGAATTTACAGGAGAAAGATTTAGAATCTCTATGTTCTATGGGATTAGATCCCGAGTTATTATGAAGTAAAAAACGACGAAATTCAATTATGGAAGTCAATATTCTCGCATTTATTGCTACTGCACTGTTCATTCTAGTTCCTACTGCCTTTTTACTTATTATTTACGTAAAAACGGTCAGTCAAAATGATTAATTTGAATCAAACGGGATTTCTTAGTTCTTATCCATTCAATAATGGAAGAAATGAAAGGGATTCAAATTCGGCGTCTTAAATGAAATGAGCAGATTCAAATTCAAATCAGCAGTATATGAGATCTGATAGTATGGTAGAAAGGTTCCTATATTTCTTTCTACCACACTATCGATTATTCTATAACTAGAACTAGAAATCGAAAATTTGAAAGTTGGGCTGTATAAAGATATAGTATAGGCTTAATGTAATATATTGATAATCAATAGATTGATAATATAATATATTATATAGATCAATATTTATATGTACGTATATACATAAAAATAACCCCATTCGAGTTCTTTGCTATATCCCTTTGATTTGTACCAATTTTGATCCATAGGATATAATCGAATGGCCCCCTTGCCTCTTATGTCTTACGGTTCTAATTACTTGTTTTATTATTTTATTAGTTAATTTATCTCCAATATGGTTCCTCTGGTGGGATCCGTCGAAACAATCAAATCAATGTAAGAATATATTATGGTATGGGCATAGAATAGATTATATAAAAGAACCCTCGTCATCATTTTTTTAGTATTCCGACAAGGAGTAATTTATTTCGCCGTTGACAGATAATTCTAATTCAAGGAATTCTTCCTATTTGTAATCCTATTTGTAAGTAGTAGATACCCCCTATTTTGAACGCGTGAACCGCGATAATAAGAGTAAGTGAGTCTATAAAGAAAGCATATTTCTAGGAGTCTAAACCCAAGGGAAATGCACAATATGTGAATCACCCAATACAAGAGCTTATTATGTGTAGTACTTCCTTGGACAAACACTATATCGACGCTTCTCTCGGTATGGTATAAAGTACATATCTACATAATAACAGATAGACTTTCTCTTTGAACAGTAAGGCGAGAAACAAATAAAAAAGGGGGGTTGGTTGTAAAAAATTTCATATCATGTGTATTCCTTTTATTTTCAAAATACGAGCATGGGAATCATTGAAATATTTGTTTGATTGAAAGGTGATTCTTCATCTATTACATTATTGGATTAGGATTCCAGTAGAATTTTGAAATGAAGATATTTTTCTTAAAAAAAAACACTTTGCAGAACGATCTATGAAACTATGGATACCGTTTGATTATTCAACTCAATTAAATGAGTAATGACCCTAGAGTCCACTTCTTCCCCATACTACGAGTGAAAGGGAAAATGTAAAGACTACCATTAAAGCAGCCCAAGCAAGACTTACTATATCCATGTGAATTATGCCCCCTATCTCTAGGAATATGAAGGAAGAAACTCTTCCATTATTGTTATTGATTACTAATAATAATGCAATCCATGGCACAGAGTCAAAAAAAAAAGGGGAATTCTGAACGAAGGCTAATGATAAACCAATCCAATAACCCCACCCATAACAAGTTCATATATGATTATTTAGAAACATTAAGTATAAGCAAGATACGCAGTTACTTTCTTGTAATTCTCAAGAGAATTCAATTAATGGAACTTGTCGGAATAGTAAGACCTATCGTTTCTTTTGTTGTCCTTCATAATTAAATGAAAAAAAAAACAATATACAATCAAGATAGATCACTCTCTATCACATACCTCGACCTACCGTTTGATCTAACCCTTGCGTCTTCCCGAGTATTTGACAAAGACACTCGGGGGGGGGGCCCTCTATTCCATTCTTGCGCGGGTGTTACCGAAAATAAAATAACGAAGTTTTTCTTTTTTCAACAAAATAAAGCCAATTCAATTACTCATCCAATCCAAAATTGATTGAATGAATGTCTGAGCACTCATAAATTCTCGCGAGTCTGTATACAAAGAAAGAATCTTCCACAACTACCAATTCCCCACTCAACTATATAATTCAAGAATCCGTCATTAGGTCATTAGTCCATTAGTACTGGAAGTCTTGATAGCCTAGCCCCTCCTTCCTATACTAAAATACTCCCCAGAACTCCAGGCGCAAGGATTGACAGTCTTTTAACCTCCAGCTTCTAAAAATCAAGCAAGTATCTGAAGTTCGAGTCTTTTTCCTCTGCTTATGCTAGGCAAGGATCGGCGAATTTTATTCTATCAGCAAGCAAGCAAGGGGATTTCTCATTTTTTATTGATCAGGCGGCACCCGGATTTGAACTGGGGAAAAAGGATTTGCAGTCCCCCGCCTTACCACTCGGCCATGCCGCCAAAAGGGGAAAAATAGATGGAAATATTCCCCTCCGTTTTTCTTATTCCTTTACCAATAAACCTAAACAAAAAAAATCCTTCCTTTTTGATTTTGATTGGAGACGAACCCCTTCTATTAATTGTAATTGTTATTAATTGTATAATATCTCAAATATCAAAACACGCAACGCCTAAAAATTTCCCTCCTTTTTTCTATGGATATTGAAATTAAAGACCCCTTTTCATTTTGAGTCACACAAACAACAATTCCATGCAAATTCAATTGGACCCATTAACTTTAACCATTGACTGTTATGTTAATTCATGAAAAGTTCTTGGATCTCAAATTGTGTTTCCTTAATGGCATACCAAAATGCAATTGATACACAACTAATCCGCATCCAAAATTTTCAAGAATAAATCCTTTTCACTTTCAAGTATAACAACAATTATGTGTATATGTAAACCCCCGAACAGAAATTGTTACAC